CTTCCCTAATTCCTTTTATCGAGCATAATGATGCGAATCGTGCTTTAATGAGTTCTAATATGCAACGTCAAGCAGTTCCGCTTTCGCGATCGGAAAAGTGCATTGTCGGAACTGGGTTGGAATGCCAAGTGGTTCTCGATTCCGGGGTTCCCGCTATAGCCGACAATGAGGGAAAGATCCTTTATACCGATACTGACAAGATTATTTTATCGGGCCATAGAGATACTTTAACTATTCCATTAGTTACATATCAACGTTCCAACAAAAATACTTGTATGCATCAAAAACCCCAAGGTGCGCGAGGTAAATGTATTAAAAAGGGACATATTTTAGCGGACGGTGCCGCTACAATTGGTGGCGAACTCGCTTTGGGAAAAAATGTATTAGTAGCTTATATGCCGTGGGAAGGTTACAATTCTGAGGATGCAGTACTCATTAACGAGCGTCTAGTCTATGAGGATATTTATACTTCTTTTCACATAAGGAAACATGAAATTCAGACTCATGTGACAAGCCACGGGCCTGAAAGAATCACTAAGGAAATACCGCATCTCGAAGCCCATTTACTCCGAAATTTAGATAAAAACGGGATTGTGATGTTGGGGTCTTGGGTGGAGGCGGGCGATATTTTAGTAGGTAAATTAACCCCTCAGATGGCGAAAGAATCATCGTATGCTCCGGAAGATAGATTATTACGAGCCATACTTGGTATTCAGCTATCTACGTCAAAAGAAACTTGTCTAAAACTACCTATAGGTGGTAGAGGTCGAGTTATTGATGTGAGATGGATCCAGAAAAGACGGGGTTCTAGTTATAATCCCGAAACTATTCGTGTATATATTTCACAAAAACGTGAAATAAAGGTGGGTGATAAAGTAGCTGGACGGCACGGAAATAAGGGTATAGTTTCAAAAATTTTTCCTAGACAAGATATGCCTTATTTGCAAGATGGAAGACCTGTTGATATGGTCTTCAACCCATTAGGCGTACCTTCACGAATGAATGTAGGACAGATATTTGAATGTTCGCTGGGGTTAGCAGGGGGATTGCTAGATAGACATTATCGAATAGCACCTTTTGATGAGAGATATGAACAAGAGGCTTCGAGAAAACTAGTCTTTTCTGAATTATATGAAGCCAGTAAGCAAACAGCGAATCCATGGGTATTTGAACCCGAGTATCCGGGAAAAAGCAGAATATTTGATGGAAGAACAGGGGATCCTTTTGAGCAACCTGTTATAATAGGAAAGCCTTATATATTGAAATTAATTCATCAAGTTGAGGATAAAATACATGGACGTTGCAGTGGACATTATGCACTTGTTACACAACAACCCCTTCGAGGAAGGGCCAAGCAAGGGGGACAACGGGTAGGAGAAATGGAAGTTTGGGCTTTAGAGGGATTTGGTGTTGCTCATATTTTACAAGAGATGCTTACTTATAAATCTGATCATATTAGAGCTCGCCAAGAAGTACTTGGTACTACGATTATTGGGGGCCCCATACCTAAACCCGAGGATGCTCCCGAATCTTTTCGATTGCTCGTTCGAGAACTACGATCCTTGGCTCTGGAATTGAATCATTTCCTTGTATCTGAGAAGAATTTACAGATTAATAGGAAGGACGTTTAATCGGAATTAATCAGAATTTTTCTTCTATGATCGATCGGTATAAACATCAACAACTTCAAATTGGCTCAGTTTCTCCTCAACAAATAAGTGCTTGGGCCAAAAAAATCCTACCTAATGGAGAAATAATTGGAGAGGTGACAAAACCCTACACTTTTCATTACAAAACCAATAAACCCGAAAAAGGTGGATTATTTTGTGAAAGAATTTTTGGGCCTACAAAAAGCGGGATTTGTGCTTGTGGAAATTATCGAGTAATCAGAAATGACAAAGAAGACCCGAAATTTTGTGAACAATGCGGAGTCGAATTTGTTGATTCGCGGATACGAAGATATCAAATGGGCTACGTCAAACTGGCATGCCCAGTAACCCACGTGTGGTATTTGAAACGGCTTCCTAGTTATATCGCGAATCTTTTAGATAAGCCTCTTAAAGAATTAGAAGGCCTAGTATACTGCGATGTGTGATTTGATAAAAATTATGATTTTCCAAATGCAGAACGAGAAACTGTCATCCCCATTCAATCGAATTAGGATGCCCCGGATTTGACATGTCTCTTAGTCTAAGTAACATGAAACTCAGAATTATGAGTCTGTTCAATACTCACAAGTAAAAAGGGGAATTGGTCTATGGTCAATTCAGTAACAAATAAATAATTTTTTTATACCTCGTGAAAAAAACTTATTTCTTTATGTGGAAGTAACCTTTTTTTTTTTCTAAATGAAAAGGAATGAAATTTTGTTTATGTCCAAATAAGCAAATATGTCACGGTTGCAAGAGTCGATCCATCGCATATAGGCTTTAAGGACATCGTGACATAACCGTCGAGGCGAAGTAGAGACCTAAAAGATTGAATGGAACGATACATAGAC